CCGGTGGCTTTAAAAAACCCCGTGAATTAACTTGGGTTACGGGTGTGGTTCTTGCTGTATTGACTGCATCTTTTGGTGTAACAGGTTATTCCTTACCTTGGGACCAAATAGGTTATTGGGCAGTCAAAATTGTAACAGGTGTGCCGGAAGCTATTCCTGTAATAGGATCGCCGTTAGTAGAGTTATTACGTGGAAGTGCTAGTGTAGGACAATCCACTTTGACTCGTTTTTATAGTTTACATACTTTTGTATTACCTCTTCTTACTGCCGTATTTATGTTAATGCACTTTTTAATGATACGTAAGCAAGGTATTTCGGGTCCTTTATAGAGAATATAGATCATAGATATTTGTAATCAATCATTGATTGGGGGAGAAAGAATAGTATTTCATTGCTACAAATATGGATTATTGAAAAAAAAATAAGACATGTATTTGGATAATTTCCTTCAACACCCAAAAATGTATTATTTATTTGGCATGAATAGTTGAAGTGAATTTGCCGAAGAGAAAAATGGATTATGGGAGTGTGTGGCTTGGATTATTGATTTGGCCGTGCGGATATACGCTTTTATCCGCCACATTGGAATTTACAACCAAATGTGTCTTTGTTTCAATCACTGTGTAAGTCCCATACAGAGGATAGGCGGGTTTACTTCAAGAGAATCTTTTCTATGATCAGACCTAATCATGCCGTGCATGACCTGGCTCCGTAAAACCCAGTACCTGTAAATAAGTGATATGATAGAATCCTTATTTTTTTTATCTATTTTTCGTTTTATCTATTTCATTTATTTAATACTTACTAAATAGTATGGAAATGCAGTCATTTCCTCTGCATCGACCCAATTTATGATACTATCGGAGTGAAACAAGGGATCTAAAGAAAGGTGGAGGCTAAACTATATTAGTAACAAGTAAATCTTTTGGATGTAAAAAGTCTCCTTTTTTTTTGGAGATAAGGACTAATCTAAAGGTTTGAGACGACCCAAAAAGCACTTGATTATGATTCCTTTTCTAGGCCTACTGCCTACTTGGGTATTGAGCATTTCCCTATAAGAACCAAACTCCTTAGCAATGGAATATTGCAACTCTGAAAAAAGGAATCCAGTCCATTTTTTATTCCATAAAATCTTTCATATATCTGTAGATATGGATAACATGCAGATATGGATAACATATAGATTTTATAACATCTAAATAACATCTAAGCATATAGATTTTTTATATGGATCCGTTTGGTTCGTTTGATTCTTGCTCGAGCCGGATGATAAAAAATTATCATGTCCGGTTCCTTCGGAGGATGGATCCATAAGAATTCACCTATCCCAATAACAAAAAAACCTGACTTAAATGATCCTGTATTAAGAGCTAAATTGGCTAAAGGAATGGGTCATAATTATTATGGAGAACCCGCATGGCCGAACGATCTTTTATATATTTTTCCAGTAGTAATTCTAGGTACTATTGCATGTAATGTTGGATTAGCGGTTCTAGAACCATCAATGATTGGTGAACCTGCGGATCCATTTGCAACTCCTTTGGAAATATTGCCCGAATGGTATTTCTTTCCTGTATTTCAAATACTTCGTACGGTACCCAATAAATTATTGGGTGTTCTTTTAATGGTTTCAGTACCCGCGGGATTATTAACAGTGCCCTTTTTAGAAAATGTTAATAAATTCCAAAATCCATTTCGTCGTCCAGTTGCGACAACTGTCTTTTTGATTGGTACCGTAGTAGCCCTTTGGTTAGGTATTGGAGCAACATTACCTATTGATAAATCCTTAACTTTAGGTCTTTTTCAAATTGATTCAATTGTAAAATAAAATATTACGACGTGTGTATCTAGGGAATAGTCGCTTCAAAGTGAATTCTCCCTAGATAACAACTATTCAATTCCATTTTTGATATATTTTCGCAAATATATGGATTGTGTTAAATATTCAAAAATTTTTTTCTTTTTTTTTTTCTAAAGATAAAGAAGATGAGAATAAATAAAAATTCAATGGATTTCTAATTTATTCTTTGGGAAATCAATTACAAAATGCTTTTCTATTTCTAGAATACCCAATATACGTTTTACATCTTCTATGCGAAAGTGCTCAATTTTCATAAGGTCTTCGTGACTCTTATTCAAAAGGTCCAATAATGTATGTATATTGGACCTTTTGAGACAATTATAGATCTTAGGAGTCAGTTCTAATTGGTCAATAAAAATAGATTTCAATGCTATTTCTTTTTTATTTTTTCTTAGTTTAGCCAATCTATCGTGAAAAGTAAAAAGGGGTAAAGTTACCTTGTGTTGATTTTTTTCTAAATCTAAGTCTTCTTCTTCTGCATGTAGAAAAGGAATAAATAAATCAATCAAATTCCGGGAGGCTTCATGAAGTGCTTCTTTAGGAGTTAAACTTCCATTTGTCCATATTTCGAGAAAAAGGATCTCTTGCTTTTCATTCCAGTTTCCATAAGAATGAACACTATGATTCACGTTTCGAACAGGCATGAATACAGCATCTATAGGATAACTTCCATCTTCAAAGTTATTTGTCAGTTTTATACGGTAGCCGCGATTCCTCTCGATTTGTAATCCAATACACAAATCAATTGGTTCCGTTAGGCTAGCGATATGCTGTGTATTATCAATGAGTTCCACAGAAGGTGGTAAGATGATGTTTTGAGCAGTTACATACCCAGGACCCTTGACACAAATAGACGCGTCATGAGTTCCATACAAATTGCTTCTTAATACAATTTCTTTCAAATTCATTAAAATTTCATGTACGGATTCTTGAATACCGGCTATAGTAGAAAATTCGTGTGGTATTTTCTCAAATTTTGCACGTGTGATACATGTTCCTTCTATTTCTCCAAGTAAAGCTCTTCGCATTGCAATGCCTATTGTATCGGCTTGACCTTTCATAAGTGGAGACAGAATAAAGCGTCCATAATAAAGACGCTTACTATCTGTTCTTGATTCAACACACTTCCACTGTAGTGTCCGAGTAGATATTGTTACTTTCTCTCGAACCATAATAATAATATTTAAAAGCATTGAATTATTTATTTCTCTTGAAATCTCTTCAATGTTTCTTTTTACACCCGTCTTTTTTTAGGAGGCCTGCACCCATTATGTGGCATAGGGGTTACATCCCGGACGAAACTTAATAATATACCACTTCTCCGAATAGCTCTTAATGCCGCATCTCTTCCAAGACCAGGACCCTTTATCATGACTTCTGCTCGTTGCATACCTTGATCCACTACTGTCCGAATAGCATTTCCTGCTGCGGTTTGAGCAGCAAAGGGTGTCCCTCTTCTTGTGCCCCTGAATCCACAAGTGCCAGCAGAGGACCAAGAGATCACTCGACCTCGTACATCTGTAACGGTCACAATAGTATTGTTGAAACTTGCTTGAACATGAATAATACCTTTTGGTATTTTACGTGTATTCTTACGTGAACCAATACGTGCATTCTTGCGTAAACCAATTTTTGGTAAAAGTTTTGCCATATTTTTTCATCTCATAAATAAAAGTCAGAGGTCTATGGATATATCCATTTCATGTCAAAATGGATCCTCTATTTTGATTTGTACATCGGATCCTTTAGAGCTAAAGTACTTCCGTTTACAAAGATTATCCTTGTCTTTGTTTATGTCTCGGGTTAGAGCAAATCACTATAATTCGCCCTCGTCTACGTATCAGTCGACATTTTTCACAAATTTTACGAACAGAGGCCCTTATTTTCATATTTTTCATTCCTTTATTTTGAATATACATTTTTTTTTGAAGAAACTTAGTTTTTTCAAATTTTGAAATCTTGAATTCTATCCCTATCAAAGAAATGTTGAAGTTGAAAAACCTACCTAAACATTCGAATCTTTGTTTTGGAATTTCTAAATTAGACGTTCTTTGGTCGAATTTTAACGACTTGTTTCCATTTTCAATCTATCTTATAGGTTTTTCTATTGTAGGTATAAAACAAAACTACGTTTGATCTTTCCTGAAGCATAACCTAATGGAAAATCGGATTCTCATTATCTAAATCAATCTGGAACATACCATAGAAAGAGATTCAGGAATTAAACAAAACCTTCCTGAATTTTTTTTCTTTCGTTTTATTTAAAACCTTTTTGAAGTATCAACTAATGGAATCTAGGAGGAATTTTATTCGAAACTCTTTCTTGACTTTTTTTTTTCAAAACAAAAAAATAGGGAGTTCGAATACAATTCGTATATTCATAAAGATTACCATATATAACACAAGATTTCTCCACCTATTTTTTCTAGTCGAGCCTCTCGGTCTGTCATTATACCCCGAGAAGTAGAAAGAATTACAATTCCCATCCCGCCTAAAATTCTAGGAATTTTTTGATAGTTAGAATAGATTCGTAAACCAGGTCGACTGATTCGTTTTAAATTTAGATTAGTTCTATAAGGCCCTTTCCTATTCTTTCTATGTCGTAGGGTTAAAACCAAAAAATTTTGATTGCTTTCTCGATGTTTCCTCACATTTTCAATAAAACCCTCTCGGAAAAGTATTTTAATAATACTTTCAGTGATGATAGTAGATACTACTCGAACAGTTCCTTTTCCATCCATGTCAGCATTTCGTATAGAGGTTATTATGTCAGCAATAGTGTCCTTACCCATAATAAATTAAATTTTTAGTTTCTCCCTAATTTTGATATAATCAACATATTCTTTTTTTTTTTTTTATGAATGAATTATTTTCTTAAAGGTATATGCGTGAAACACAATCCACTAATTAAAATGAAAATGGAATCTTTGTCATTCAAATATTCTAACTATATTTTCGTCGTCTAATGCTTTATTTTTTATAATACTTCAGGTGCTAATGATACTATTTTAGTGAAATTTAACTGTCTCAACTCCCGGGCGATCGCACCAAAAATTCGAGTTCCTTTCGGATTTCCTTCTTGATCAATAACAACTGCGGCATTGTCATCATATCGTATTATCATACCGTTATCGCGTTTCAGCTCTTTACAAGTACGTACAATTACGGCTCTGATCACTTCTGATCTTTCTAGAGGTGAATTTGGTATTGCTTCCTTGATCACAGCAACAATAACGTCACCGATATGAGCATATCGTCGATTACTAGCCCCTACGATTCGAATACACATCAATTCTCGGGCTCCGCTGTTATCTGCTACATTTAAATAGGTTTGAGATTGAATCATATCGTGTTTTTTAATCTGTTATTTCAATGCAAAGGGCAAAAGAAGAAATATTGTTTGTCCAAAAAAAAAAAAAAAACTTGTGATTTTTTTTCATTCCGAGTTTCTATGTCAAACTGTCAAAATAATGAATTGAGTTCGTATAGGCATTTTTGACGCTGCTAGTGAAATAGCTTTTCTAGCTATATTTTCGGCTACTCCGCCCATTTCATAAAGTATTCTGCCAGGTTTAACGACAGCTACCCAATATTCGGGAGATCCTTTCCCCGAACCCATACGCGTTTCCGTAGGTCTTAGGGTAACAGGTTTGTCGGGAAATATACGTACCCATATTTTTCCACCGCGGCGTGCATTTCGTGTCATTGCCCTACGTCCCGCTTCTATTTGTCTAGATGTAATCCACGCGGGTTCAAGGGCCTGAAGAGCATATCTACCGAAACAAATATGATTACCTCGATAAGATATTCCTTTCATTCTTCCTCTATGTTGTTTACGAAATTTGGTTCTTTTGGGGTTATAGTTGATGGTTTTTTCTCAATTCCATCTCTACTACAGAACTGGACATGAGAGTTTCTTCTCATCCAGCTCCTCGCGAATGAAAATGAAATGATTATAAAAAATATACATTACGTGTAGTTAATGATAATATACGGAATCGTGGGATTCTTTGCGAGTTTATGATCTATCTATTAGCTATTAGAATTTTTTTATAGATAGAACTATCTATTCCATTTCTATTCTCAAATTTTAGATAATTTTTTTTACATAAACGAATCCTTTTTTTTTTTATAATTATGATATCAGATTATTTAAAATTTAGAAACCAAATAATCTAATAATTTTCGCGGGCGAATATTGACTCTGTTCAATATTTATTTCATTTCCAGGGTTAAGCGATGCCTTTTCAGAATAAACGAAGAGTCTCGCGGTTCCTTTCGCCATCCCGCTCCCAAAAAGAATTAAGATTCGTTTTCAATAGAATCTTATGTATTCACAGGTTCCGTCGTTCCCACCGCTTCTTGATTAATGGTTAGGTCTTAATTCTACAATGAAGCCCCTAATGAAATATGTTCTTGAGTCAATCTTCTCAGTCTTTCTTGGCTCAAGGCTCTTGATTTTTTTGTTCTATGAACAGATTTCTTTAATTAGAAATTAATCCGTATTGATGCTTTATTACAATTGGCTCTTTTGAGATGACTCACAGACCTTACATATTGGAATCATATATCATCGATATTCTTTTTCTCTCCTTCTCTCACTCGTCCATTTATCCGCAGAATTTTTTATTTTGCTTTACAATTCAAAAAAGGTTTTGTTTATGTAAAAAAAATGGAAATTGCTAATAAGGATATGTCCACATATCTTGACCGCTTTTTTAGATGCGGATAATGTGAAGCGGTGGGTTGGTTTTTAGTTCTATACTTAATTAGTTCATAATGGGGATCTTTTAATCCTTACCCTAAAAAACCAACGAGTCGCACACTAAGCATAGCAAGTATATCAAATTATCAATCGAATTTTTATTTTATTCAACCCTATAGAATTAAAAGAATTCAAATTTCTCCTTTTTTGTTTTAGTTGAACAAAAAAAGAGTGACAGAGTTTGTCATTTTGTGTTCTATCAATAAATAGAATAGAAAGACGAGTTAAGTAAATCTTTACTATTCCTCGTCTTCAAATATCCAAATTTTTATGCCTAATACTCCATAAATAGTTCTAACTGTATAGCAACAATAATCAATTTTAGCTCGAATCGTTTGTAGAGGAACCCTACCTTCTCTAATCCATTCGGCGCGTGCGATTTCTTTTCCGTCAAGACGTCCTGCAATTTGTACTTGAATTCCTTTTGTATTTGCCTGTTCGGTTAATTCAATAGCCTTTTTCATTGCTTTGCGAAACGAAACTCTATTCTTTAATTGTCCAGCTATAAATTCTGCAAGAATTTTAGGTTGCCCATAAGGCTTTGCAATTCTAATAATAGAAATGTTGGTTTTTCGGTTTACACAATTGAATTCTTTTTGTACAGTCATCTGTAATTCTTCGATTCTTTTAGGTTTACCCTCTATTAAAAATTTTGGAAATCCCATATATATTATGATCTGAATCACATCGATTCTTTTTTGAATCTCTACACGTGCAATTCCTTCAACACCAGAAGAATTTTTTATGTTTTTTTGTACATAATTCGTGATACAGTTTCGTATTTTTTGATCTTCTTGTAGACCCTCAGAATAATTTTGGGGTTGTGCAAACCAAAGAGAATGATGACCTTGGGTTGTACCAAGTCTGAAACCAA